AGCAAGAAGATTGTTTACGAAGAAACAATAAGAAAAATTCATATTCTGATACATAAGAGTTATATAGGAATCGAAATAGTCTTTTATTTTCTTTTTTAAAAAGAAAATAAGATTTCATTGAAGTAATAAGACTATTCCAATTCGAATAATAGTTGAGAAAGAATCGCAATAAATGCAAAGATGGAACATCTTGAATCCGGTATTCAAGGAGTTGAACCAGGATTTCTAAATGGATAGGATAGGGTATTTCTATATGTGATAGATAATGTAAATGCAAAAATTTGTCTTCTAAAAAGGGAAATATTGAATGAATAGATTGTAAATTTTGAAACTTTGGTATTTCTTTTTCTTCCGAACAAGATGGTTGCCCTAGCGAAAGTGGGATTTCTACAACGATCGCAAACCCCTCAGATAGAATCTGAGAATAAAACTCTAAATAAAAATAATTGCTGTGATCCAACAATCGATCTTGGTTAGGCTGATTAACCGAATTAATCCAAAAATTCTGCTGATACATTCGAATAATTAAACGTTTCACAAGTAGTGAACTAAATTTCTTGTTATTACAACCAAAAATTTCCACAGGCTCGGCACCATTTAATCCATAATCATGGGCAAATGCATAAATATATTCCTGAAAGAGAAGTGGGTAGACGAAGTATTGTTGACGAGATTTCTGTTTTTCTGAATACCCTTCGAATTTTTCCATTTGTATTTCTACTTGAATCAGAGAAAAAAAAAGCATTTCTCGGTTTATCAAATGATGATACATAGTGCAATATGGTCAGAACAAGGTGTTGCATAATACAAACCCTGGAAAGAAAAGAAAGGGAGTCTAATCCATAGATCTTTTTCCACTCCTTTTCTATCCAATTAGTTTATGTTTGCTCTAATTACAAAACAAACAAGAACAAATCTTTTATTTTTGCAGGCCAATCGCTCTTTTGACTTTGGAATACAGTCTCTTTATCAATATACTGTTTCTTTTACACATTCAATTCATAACATCCCTTTTCAATCCATAATCAAGAATAATTAGGATTTCTAAAAAAAAAAGTAAAGGGTCCACTCATAGGAAAACCTAACCTTTCCCCGCATCAGGCACTAATATATTTTTAACGTCTAATTAGATCGGGGAATCCTTCCAATTAAGAAGTTAAGCTCGTTGCTTTTTATTTTATCAGAATTAGAGCCAGGCTCTATCCATTTATTCACTAGACCCAGAAAATAGGAATTTTTTATTAAAAAAAAAAATTGATTTTATTACGACATGCTACTTTTTCCATTCATTACCTTTGAGGATCAGTCGTGGTCTTCTAGACTCTACCAAGAGTCTGGACGAATTTGTTGCTTCATCCAAATGTGTAAAAGATCATAGTCGCACTTAAAAGCCGAGTACTCTACCATTGAGTTAGCAACCCAGATAAAATAGGATCTCTTAGACACGATCGAAATCCAAAAATCGATGGAATTACACCGGACGCTCCTGTCAAAACATTGAATTAGCAAGACATCAAAAGAAAGATTTTCTCACCCATTAAAAACACTCAAATACCAAAATGAACTGATCCCGTTAAATTTCACTAACGGTAAAAAAGGAGCGGTCCCAATCACAATGGCAAAATTGTCATTTTTTTGGCAATCTCTTTAAATAAGGAAATCTTCTATGAGAATACATGCAAGGGGGGCAACCCTATCATTTGAGCAAAGTGTAGACAGAAATACCTAATATGGAGTGACGATAAAGAGACCCTGCTATCTACAAATTCTATTTGTTCAATAGACCTTTGTCAATGGAAATACAATGCAATTAGATACAAAAAGGAAATAAAATAAGGACTTTTGTTGGATTGGCACGACATAAATGCAGCAAAAAAAAAATAGGACTAAGAAAGAGGCAAATTGTGTCTAAATAATTAATAGTAGCGACCCTCTCCTACTTTTTTATTCATTTAGTTTTTCAATTAACTCAAAGTTCGTTCTTTATCTTTAAAGAATTCTGCCTTCTTTAAAATATCATAAACTGTTCTTGTAGGTTGAGCACCCTTTTCAAGGAAATAGAGAATAGCGGGAACATTTAAACAAGTTTGATTTTTTATTGGATCATAAAAACCCACTTTTTGAAGATCTCTTCCTTCTCTTCGAGATCGAACATCAATTGCAACGATTCGATAGATAGCTTATTGGGATAGATGTAGATAAACAACCCCTCCCCTAGAAACGTATAGGAGGTTTTCTCCTCATACGGCTCGAGAAAATGATTCAAATTTCTGTCTATAATACAAGTAGATAGAAATTAGATTATGACTTGCATTAATTTCCTTAAAGAAAAGAAAAAACAAATTTCATTTATACTCATGACTCAAGTTGGCTAATTTTGACTGACAGACTTCAAAAGAAAAACCCTTCGAAATTTTTTGAGTCGTCTCTAAACTCTTTTCTTTATCTCATCTCGAACAAATTTACTTTTATTCCTTATTCTGATCTAATTCTATTGTTGAGACGGTTGAAAATCGTGTTTACTTGTTCCGGAATCCTTTATCTTTGATTTGTGAAATCCTTGGGTTTAGACATTACTTCGGGAATTCCTAATTCTTTTTTCTTTCAAAAGAGTAGCAACATACCCTTTCTTTTTTCTTATTTCCTTCAATAAAACATTTCACTCTTCTATAGAAATCCAATATGAACGATTGATTCAGATAGACTTTTAATCGAAAAAGTTTTTCCAATCTTCCTGGACTTTTTTCTTATTTTAACCTTTTGATTTCTATATTAAGGATAGACTGACAAAGTTGGCCTAATTTATTAGTTTTCACTAACCCTAGATTCTTTCCCTTGATAAAAAAGAAATTCTGTCCTCTCGAGCTCCATCGTGTACTATTTACTTAACAAACAACCCAGCGCAAATTCGGTTCGGGACGAATAGAACAGACTATGTCGAGCCAAGAGCATTTTCATTACTATGGAAAATGATGGATAGCAAAATCCACAATCGATCATGTCCTTCAAGTCGCACGTTGCTTTCTACCACATCGTTTTAAACGAAGTTTTACCATAACATTCCTCTAATTTCATTGCAAAATGGTATCGAGAATTGATCCAATATGTAAGGAATCATGAATAGTCATTGCTTTTGTATACTAATTCAAACTTGCTATCTATGGAGAAATATGGATAAAAGAAATAAGTATTTATCTGGGAACACTCTGCAAAGATCCAATATATTTAAACTCATATTCTATCATATGAATGAAACATAGTTCGAAAAAGAGGAATAAAATAGTTTGCTTAACTTAAGACTTATTTATTATTTAATTTACATTCTCAACAGATAACTCAAGATGATCAATCCTGAAATGAGAAGGATCGACTCTTCCCCAACAAATAAACTATCAACCTCCAGTTGAATTAATTTAATTAATTCATATATTTTTCTGTAACAAAAACAATTAACTATTAACCAAATAAGCTATGTCAATGAAAAGATTCGTAGTTTTGGGGTAGTTATAAAATTCTCACACTTCTTCGACTTGAATAACAAAAGAAAGAAATTTTTTTTTGTTTTTTGTAAAGTATTAAGGTCTTTGCTTTTACTTATAGCATTCTTTCTTTTAGGTAAAAGAAAGAACTAAAAATAAAAAATAAGAAAAGTACTATTTTTTTTTTGAATCCATTCTATCCAACGAACAGTTCTTACCTTAACCTTACCGAAATGGATCATTCTGGATATTTAAAGAATCACAGATCGAGATCGTTTTTGCTTAACCAAAGAAGGACCTTTCTTTTTTACTAATAATACAAGAAAACAAAAATGGATCTCGATCATAAAGGGATAGGTCTCATTTTCTATACAGTGTTTTACCTCATTAATCATGAAAATAAAGATATTAAATTTGACTGGACTTGACACTTGATTTTTTTCTGAGAAAGAAAATGAATGCTTCGAAATGCATCTAATCTACGAGTTCATAAGAGATAATTATTCTCTTTAATAAACTTTTTTTGTGTCGTGCAAAGCACAATATGATTCTATCTTTCGCTTCATTAGAAAAAATCTGGGACGGAAGGATTCGAACCTCCGAGTAACGGGATCAAAACCCGCTGCCTTACCACTTGGCCACGCCCCATTTCGTTTTATGCGACACTAATAAACAGTATTATTTTTATATATTATTCGTCAATCCCACTTCAATTACCTAAAAAATGAGGGATATTTTCTTGCTAGGATTCTAGACATGCGGATAATATAGAATCCAAAAAATGCATTGATCATTACATGGAATTCTATTAAGATATTATATGAAAGTCGAATTTCTTCCATTCTCATTTGAGAATGCGAATACAAGGAGGTATTTTGTGTTTGGGAAAGTCCGAAGAAAAAAGGATTTTGAATCCACCCTTTCTTTTGCTTTTTCCCTTAGAAAAATAACTCAATCAAAATCCAATTATCTACTCTACAAGAACGAAATGCTTGTTATGCCTAATATACTTAGTTTAACCTGTATCTGTTTTAATTCTGTTCTTTGTCCAACTAGCTTTTTCTTCGCCAAATTACCCGAAGCTTATGCCATTTTCAACCCAATCGTGGATGTTATGCCTGTCATACCTGTACTCTTTTTTCTATTAGCGTTTGTTTGGCAAGCCGCTGTAAGTTTTCGATGAAATCTTTACTATCTCTGTCTGCCAATGTATTCATTCAAAAAAAAAAATGGATAAGAGCCAAGAAGTCTTATATTATGAACCTTCGATTCTAAAATTGAAATTCTTCTACATTGAATGTATAGCTGCAGCAATAAATTTGGATCCGCCTTTCTATCCCCTGCGGCTACGTTGAGCAGGTACCTTTAGGTACCCACACAATACCTAAACTAATTTTTGATATTGATAAGAGTGCTTATTATAAAGCAATTCTTGCAATTTTTTTTAAGAATTGATTTTTGCATTTTTAGGTGTCAAAATAAACAAAACCCATCCTAGTGGATCTGTGTGGTAAGGAAAAATGGGTAATCTATTCCTTAACAAAAAAAATCTTGGAGATTATGTAATGCTTACTCTCAAACTTTTTGTTTATACAGTAGTGATATTCTTTGTTTCCCTCTTTATCTTTGGATTCTTATCTAATGACCCAGGACGTAATCCTGGGCGTGAGGAGTAAAAATCCAAAATTTTTGGGAATTTTTTCTTACAAATTGGATTTTTTTCGTACATTTATCTATGAGAAAATCCGGGGGTCAGAATTCCTTACAATTCGAAAGTCCCAAATGATCCGAGGGGGCGGAAAGAGAGGGATTCGAACCCTCGGTACAAAAAAATTGTACAACGGATTAGCAATCCGCCGCTTTAGTCCACTCAGCCATCTCTCCCCGTTCCAAATCGAAAGGTTTTCGTGATATGACAGAGGCAAGAAATAACGATTGCAAAAAATCCTTCCTTTTTCTTTCATTTCAAAAGTGCATAAAAATTATATTGCCAATTCCATTTTTATTATATTCTTTTTTCTTAATGTTAATAAAAAAAAGAATATAATTCTTATTTTTTCTTTCCAAATCTTGTTTTTTCTTTCCAAAATTCGATATAGGCTGGGCTGAGATGAGAGACAATCAGATAAATTTTCTCTTCAGCGGGCAGTTCCATATAGGATTTGTTAGAATAAAACAAGTAGGTTATAAAAAAAACTCTTTTTTTTTTCAATTATTTATCCACAAAGCAAAAAAGGTTCTTATCAAACCCACAATAAAATTAGAAAGAAAGATAAAGTAAGTAGACCTGACCCCTTGAATAATGCCTCTATCCGCTATTCTGATATATAAATTCGATGTGGATGAAATTGGTGTATAAGCGGATTTTTTGTATTTCCTTAGACTTAGATCGGGCAAGGCAAGAATTTTTCGCTATTTACGATTTCATATTCTTGTTACTAGACGTTCTATAGGAATAAGAAGAAATCGCAACTCTTTTCCGTTACACATAAAAAGGGTTTCAAAAGTCAATTTTTCTTTTCAATATCTTTCTTTTTTTCAGAATCCTATTTTTGTTCTTCCACCCATGCAATAGAGAGCGAATGAGAAAAGAGGGGTTATTTTTCCCTTAAAAGATAGGCTTTGAAATAGGAATCATGGAATAATGCTGAATTCAAATGTTTATTTTTTTATTTCTATAGTATAAGAAAATAAAAATAAATAGAATGAAATTCGTGGATTTACCACGACCTTGGTTGTGACCCCATAGATAAAAATGCAAAATTTCTATCTTCGAGACCATTGAAAAAGGGCATTGAACGAGAAAGAAATCGTCCACAGATAATCAAACTATCGTATGCCCTGGAAGTAATATGAGGTGCTCGGAAATGGTTGAAGTAATTGAATAGGAGGATCACTATGACTATAGCCCTTGGTAGAGTTACTAAAGAAGAAAATGATCTATTTGATATTATGGACGACTGGTTACGAAGGGACCGTTTCGTTTTTGTAGGATGGTCCGGCCTATTGCTCTTTCCTTGTGCTTATTTCGCTTTAGGGGGTTGGTTTACAGGGACTACTTTTGTAACTTCTTGGTATACCCATGGATTGGCTAGTTCCTATTTGGAAGGTTGCAATTTCTTAACCGCGGCGGTTTCCACTCCTGCCAATAGTTTAGCACACTCTTTGTTGCTACTATGGGGCCCGGAAGCACAGGGGGATTTTACTCGTTGGTGTCAATTAGGTGGTCTGTGGACTTTTGTCGCTCTCCATGGGGCTTTTGCACTAATAGGTTTCATGTTACGTCAATTTGAACTTGCTCGGTCTGTTCAATTGCGGCCTTATAATGCAATTTCATTCTCTGGTCCAATCGCAGTTTTTGTTTCCGTATTCCTTATTTATCCACTGGGACAATCTGGTTGGTTCTTTGCGCCGAGTTTTGGCGTAGCAGCTATATTTCGATTTATCCTTTTCTTCCAAGGATTTCATAATTGGACGTTGAACCCATTTCATATGATGGGAGTTGCCGGAGTATTAGGCGCAGCTCTGCTATGCGCTATCCATGGGGCTACCGTAGAAAACACTCTATTCGAAGATGGTGATGGTGCAAATACCTTCCGCGCTTTTAACCCAACTCAAGCTGAAGAAACTTATTCAATGGTCACTGCTAACCGCTTTTGGTCCCAAATCTTTGGTGTTGCTTTTTCCAATAAACGTTGGTTACATTTCTTTATGCTATTTGTACCCGTCACCGGTTTATGGATGAGTGCTATTGGCGTAGTTGGCCTGGCTCTGAACCTACGTGCCTATGACTTCGTTTCCCAGGAAATCCGTGCAGCGGAAGATCCTGAATTTGAGACTTTCTACACCAAAAATATTCTTTTAAACGAGGGTATTCGTGCGTGGATGGCAGCTCAGGATCAGCCTCATGAAAATCTTATATTCCCTGAGGAGGTTCTACCACGTGGAAACGCTCTTTAATGGAACTTTCGTTTTAGCTGGTCGTGACCAAGAAACCACCGGCTTTGCTTGGTGGGCTGGG